TTCAATAAGATCAACTATGTTCATTGCATAATAAGCTCCCTTGAAAAGCATTGGCGCACGTGTAAACGAGGTGCTCTACCTAACTGAGCTATAGCCCTTGTCATAGATATCTTAACATATAGATAATTTCTTGTCAAGATGGATATTCCCTAATCTCACATGATAACTCTTTGATCCGTTTACTGTTAACAGATTGGTATTGCTTATAAATAATATTCTATCTATAATCCCCGAGGTGATGGGTCTTCTTTTGCGGTGATAAATTACCTACTTAACTCAGTGGTTAGAGTATTGCTTTCATACGGCAGGAGTCATTGGTTCAAATCCAATAGTAGGTAGAACTTATTAGATACCATTGCATTGACTCCGGTATCTAATAAGTTTTTCTACCCATCCTCTTTTTTTCGTTGTATCAGATTAGACTTGATTGTCTTCAATTGGCAGAATCTAAATGTGGTGTATAATAAAGAACTTCTAAAAAACTTCTTTTGATTATTTTGATGTATTGACTAGTAGGAAATAACATTGACAGCCTCTACTCGTGTCCTAGCTCGTCTGAGAGCTAGATTCGCTTCAATCACCTGTCTCTTACCCTCAGCTCTACTCAAGTTAGCTTCAGCTATTTTAAGAGTTTGTTGAGCTTCTTGCGGATCAATGTCAGTACTCATCTCCGCATCATTTCCTAAAATGGTGATCTCATTATTCCCTATTCTAGCAAAACCACCCATCAGAGCCACCGTTAACCATTGGTCGTTGAGGCGTATTCTCAAAAGACCTATATCTACAGCCGTGGCAATAGGGGCGTGGTTTGGTAATACACCAATTTGGCCACTATTTGTAGATAAAATGATTTCTTTCACTTCTGAATCCCAAATAATTCGATTAGGAGTCAGTACACAAAGATTTAAGGTCATTTCTTCAAATTGCTCTCCACTTCTAAGTTCATAGCTTTCGCGGTAGCTTCATCGATGTTACCCACCAAATAAAAAGCCTGCTCGGGCAGACCATCTAATTCTCCGGAAAGGATCAGTTGAAACCCCCTAATTGTTTCTGCAAGACCAACATATTTTCCTGGAGAACCAGTAAATACTTCTGCCACGAAGAAGGGTTGTGATAAGAAACGCTCAATTTTTCGTGCTCTTGCTACAGTTAAACGATCCTCCTCGGATAATTCATCCAACCCAAGAATAGCTATAATGTCCTGAAGTTCTTTGTAACGTTGTGAAGTTTGCTTAACTCTTTGCGCAGTTTCATAATGTTCCTCGCCAACGATCCGAGGTTGTAACATAGTTGACGTTGAATCTAAAGGATCTACTGCTGGATAAATACCCTTGGCAGCTAATCCTCTTGATAGTACGGTAGTAGCATCTAAATGTGCAAATGTAGTGGCAGGAGCAGGGTCTGTCAAATCGTCCGCAGGTACATAAACTGCTTGGATCGAAGTTATAGATCCCTCTTTGGTAGAAGTAATTCTTTCTTGCAAAGAACCCATTTCTGTACTAAGGGTAGGTTGATAACCCACTGCAGAAGGCATTCTCCCTAATAATGCGGATACTTCTGATCCTGCTTGGACAAAACGAAAGATATTGTCGATGAATAGAAGCACATCTTGTTCATTAACATCCCGGAAATATTCTGCCATAGTTAGGGCAGTCAAACCAACTCTCATACGAGCTCCCGGCGGTTCATTCATTTGACCATAGACTAAAGCTACTTTTGATTCTGCAAGATTTTTTTCATTAATTACTCCGGATTCTTTCATTTCCATGTAAAGATCATTTCCTTCACGAGTACGTTCTCCTACTCCGCCAAATACGGATACGCCTCCATGAGCTTTGGCAATGTTGTTGATCAATTCCATGATGAGTACTGTTTTACCTACTCCAGCTCCCCCAAATAGTCCGATTTTTCCTCCACGGCGATAAGGAGCTAAAAGATCTACCACCTTAATACCTGTTTCAAAGATTGATAATTTCGTATCTAACTGTATAAAGGCAGGCGCAGATCTATGAATAGGAGATGTTGTGCGAGTATCTACAGGACCTAAATTATCAACAGGCTCTCCAAGAACGTTGAAGATTCGCCCGAGAGTAGCTCCGCCGACTGGAACACTTAGAGGAGCTCCCGTGTCAATCACTTCCATTCCTCTCATCAGCCCATCTGTAGCACTCATAGCTACAGCTCTAACTCGATTATTTCCTAATAATTGTTGTACCTCGCAAGTCACATTAATTTGTTGACCAACAGTATCTCGACCCTTAACTACCAAAGCGTTATAAATATTAGGCATTTTGCCCGGGGGAAAAACGACATCCAGTACTGGGCCAATAATTTGAGCGATACGCCCTAGTTTTTTTTCTTCAAGTGTGGAAACCGCAGGGCTAGAAGTAGTAGGATTGATTCTCATAATTATAATAAAGTGAAATATGTCGAAATCCTTTTTGGAATAATACCAAATCGAAAATAAATGTCCGATAGCAAGTTGATCAGTTAATTCAAT